TTCTGCCTATGATCGTCACGAATTGAATTATAATCAAATTGCTTTGGGTCGGCTGCCGGTATCAATAATTGAAGATTACACAATTCAAACAATTTCTTCGAAGTTACCTCAAATAAAATAAAAAATGTATAAAACCCTGGATTCACAAAACATTTACAACAAAATAACTTTTGGATCTAAAGGAATGAGGTTTTTGCTTGGTCAATACAAAAAAATAGTGGTTGGTTGGTGAAAATCGTAGCCTTTTTTTGATTCAAAATCGATTTCTAATTTCTATTCGAATAATAATTCGAAAATAGAAAGTTTCAACCTCTGCTTCGAGAATAAGAGTAGCCCTATAACTGTATTTACATCAATCCAAATCACCCCCATTCAAATTTAATTCAATTTAGAAGTATCAGTATCCTAAAAAAAATAGGATAACTTCGTTTTTCCTGGTCAGGTCAACAAAGGCATGAAATATTTCGATTTTTTGATAAAATCAAATGGATTTACCTGGACCAATACATGATTTTCTTTTAGTCTTTCTGGGATCGGGTCTTATATTAGGAAGTCTGGCAGTAGTATTACTTCCGAATCCAATTTATTCGGCCTTTTCGTTGGGATTGGTTCTTTTTTGTATATCGTTATTCTATATTCTATTGAACTCCTTTTTTGTAGCTGCTGCGCAGCTCCTGATTTATGTAGGAGCTATAAATGTTTTAATAATTTTTGCTGTGATGTTCATGAATAGTTCAGAATATTACAAAGATTTTCATCTTTGGACCATTGGGGATGGAGTTACTTCAATGGTTTGTACAAGTCTTTTTATTTCACTAATTACTACTATTCCAGATACGTCCTGGTATGGGATCATTTGGACTACAAAATCAAATCATATTCTAGAACAAGATTTGATAAGTAATAGTCAACAAATTGGAATTCATTTAGCAACAGATTTTTTTCTTCCATTTGAACTGATTTCAATAATTCTTTTAGTCGCTTTAATAGGTGCTATTGCTATAGCTCGTCAATAAGAAATCTTTAAAACGAGTAATTCAAATAGAATCAACGAAAAAGAAATGTTATAATTCGTTAATTTTGATTCCTTCTAAAAAAATAGAATAGAAAGACTTTCGTTTTATTTCGTTTTATATCGATCTATTACCAATCTATTCCATTGTTCCATATTTGTTAGAATCGAATCGATTGAATTCTTATTCAGATTAAAATTAAAAATGAATCAAAATTGATAAGGAGTTGGTTAATGATACTCGAACATATACTTGTTTTGAGTGCCTATTTATTTTCTATTGGTATCTATGGATTGATCACAAGTCGAAATATGGTTAGAGCCCTTATGTGTCTTGAACTTATATTAAATTCAGTTAATATCAATTTTGTAACATTTTCTGATATTATTGATAATCGTCAATTAAGAGGAGATATTTTCTCAATTTTTGTTATAACTATTGCAGCCGCTGAAGCAGCTATTGGACCGGCTATTGTTTCATCAATTTATCGTAACAGAAACTCCACTCGTATTAACCAATCAAATTTGTTGAATAAATAGTATTAATCGTATAAATGCTAATTTGAATATTAATAAATTAGCATTTATATGATTAATATGGGGCATAAGATAAGGTATGATGGTGGTTGCAAAAACATAAGAAATCAAAGTATTTTGGCCCTCCCTCATAAATCAATTCGGAAATCAATTGATTCTGATCGCTCATTGATTCGTCTGGTATCTAAAACTTTAGGATTCATTTATAAGTTAGTTTACTAGGCCGAAAATTTATGACGTTCAAAAATGTATAGATCCAATGTCACATTCAGTAAAGATTTATGATACATGTATAGGATGTACTCAATGTGTCCGAGCGTGCCCCACCGATGTATTAGAAATGATACCCTGGGACGGATGTAAAGCTAAACAAATAGCTTCTGCTCCAAGGACCGAGGACTGTGTTGGTTGTAAGAGATGTGAATCCGCCTGCCCAACGGATTTTTTGAGTGTTCGGGTTTATTTATGGCATGAAACAACCCGCAGTATGGGTCTAGCTTACTGATACATTCCATAAAACTCTACTTGAATCCATTTTATTTTTTTTACCGACAAAATCCGTGCTCAAAATCAAATTAAATTGAGTACGGATTTTTCTGGCCCCAAGTGTATCTTGTCTTTATTACGAACCATTTTCCTTGCTTAACAATAATTGTAGTTTTGCCCATTTTTGCGGGTTGCTTAATTTTTTTTCTTCCACATAGGGGAAATAGAGTAACTCGCTGGTATACTATATGTATTTCTATATTAGAACTTCTTCTAACGACTTATGCATTCTGCTATCATTTTCAATCAGATGATCCATTAATCCAACTAATGGAGGATTATAAATGGATCCATTTTTTTGATTTCCATTGGAGATTAGGAATAGATGGACTCTCTATAGGACCAATTTTACTGACGGGATTCATCACCACTTTAGCTACTTTAGCGGCTTGGCCGGTTACTCGGGATTCTCGATTATTTTATTTCCTGATGTTAGCCATGTACAGTGGGCAAATAGGATTATTTTCTTCTCGAGATCTTTTACTTTTTTTTCTCATGTGGGAGTTAGAATTAATTCCCGTTTATCTACTTGTATCCATGTGGGGAGGAAAAAAACGTTTGTACTCAGCTACAAAATTTATTTTGTACACGGCGGGGGGTTCTGTTTTTCTTTTAATGGGAGTTCTGGGTCTCGGTTTATATGGTTCTACTGAAGCAACATTAAATTTTGAAATATTAGCCAACCGGTCCTATCCTGTGAACTTCGAAATAATATTTTATATTGGATTTTTTCTTGCTTTTGCTGTTAAATTGCCAATCATACCCCTACATACATGGTTACCAGATACCCATGGAGAAGCGCATTATAGTACTTGTATGCTTCTAGCCGGAATCTTATTAAAAATGGGAGCATATGGATTAGTTCGAATCAATATGGAATTATTTCCTCATGCTCATTCTATATTTTCTCCTTGGTTAATGATAGTAGGCGCAATGCAAATAATCTATGCAGCTTCAACATCTCTTGGTCAACGGAATTTAAAAAAAAGAATAGCCTATTCCTCTGTATCTCATATGGGTTTCATAATTATAGGAATTAGTTCTATCACGGATATGGGGCTCAACGGAGCCCTTTTACAAATAATCTCTCATGGATTTATTGGTGCTGCACTTTTTTTCTTGGCCGGAACAACTTATGATAGAATACGTCTTGTTTATCTTGACGAAATGGGTGGAATAGCTATTCCAATGCCAAAAATATTCACGATGTTCAGTAGCTTTTCGATGGCCTCCTTTGCATTACCAGGTATGAGTGGTTTTGTTGCCGAATTAATAGTCTTTTTTGGACTAATTACTAGTCCAAAATATCTTTTAATGACAAAACTCCTAATTATTTTTGTAATGGCAATTGGAATGATATTAACTCCTATTTATTTATTATCTATGTTACGTCAGATGTTCTATGGATACAAGATATTTAATGGTCTGAACTCTTCTTTTTTTGATTCTGGTCCGCGAGAGTTATTTCTTTCGATTTCTATTTTTTTACCCGTACTCGGTATTGGTATGTACCCTGATTTCGTTCTTTCATTATCAGTTGAAAAGGTTGGAGTTATTATATCTAATTATTTTTATAGATAATTTATAAAAGAAAACTATTATCATTTACAAAAATGTTCGTTGTACAATAACAAAAAGAACGCTTTTTCTTGTTCTTTTGCGTTAAGTCAAAAAATGAATTTGAATTGGCGAGACCTGGTGAATCACTACCCTATTTGAATATGATTCGCCGCGCTCTCGCCAATTCACACAAAGTTTTTTATCTGATATGCGTTGTACACTTTTCTATTCCTATTTGTAAGAACCCCCCTTTTCAATTAAATGTTAATGTAAATGAACCATAACTATGTAGTCCTATTCCTAATAGATTGACTCCAAAATAGCATATCCAAATTATAAGAAATCCAATAGACGCCACAATTGCTGAATTTGTACCCTTTTGTTTTCTATTTGTTCGAGTATGTAAATAAATTGCAAATACGATCCAAGTAATAAAAGCCCAAGTTTCTTTTGGGTCCCAATTCCAATAGCATCCCCATGCTTCGTTAGCCCACACTGCTCCAGAAAGAATTCCTATGGTTAAAAAGATAAATCCTAGGCTAATAACTCGATAACTCCAATAATCGAATTGTTGAATCAATTGTGACCTGTAATAATTCCTTGGAGAAAAAAAAGAAGTTTTTTCTAAAACATTTCTTTGTTCATTCATGTATTCGATTTCACCAAGGAAAAATGGCTCATTTAAATTTAATAAATGATTACTCGTAGAAAAAAACTTTCTCTGTTTTCTAACTGTAATGACTAGAAGTGATACTGATAATAATGATCCACATAAAAGGGCCGCATAGCCGAATATCATCATACTAACGTGCATTATTAGCCACTCGGATTGAAGAGCAGGTACTAATATTGTAGATTCGCGTATTTGAGTTAAAAGCCCTGAAGTAGCAAAGCCCTGGGAAAAAATAGCACTTGGCCCAATTATTGTGTTTAGAAGATTTTGATTTTTTTTGAAATATGGAACTATATAAATAAAGGAAAAACTCCATGAAAGAAAGATTAACGATTCATATAAATCACTTAGTGGAAAATGTCCCGAATAAATCCAACGAGAAATTAATAATCCTGTTATACAAAAAAAAGTCATTATTATGCCCGTTTCGGACGAATCATATAGTTTTAGTACCATTTCATCGACTAAAAAGGTTATCAAATGAATTGTAAGTATAATTGAAACGATCGAAAAAGAAATATGAGTTAATATGTGCTCTAAGGTTGAAAATATCATATAAAAAAAAGAGTTCGTTAATTATAAAATCGAAATTGGAAATTGAATTCATTATAGGATCCATTTTTTTTTAGGAGCTGACATGCCGCCACTCGGACTCGAACCGAGATGCTCTAGCACTGCTTCCTAAGAGCAGCGTGTCTACCAATTTCACCATAGCGGCCCATCTTGACCTGATAATAGCCTATGAATAAGTAATCGTCTATATTTAAGAATTCAATTGAGTTCATTATTTTTTCGAAAAGATTCGAATGGATGAATAAAAATTTGTTCAAATAGGTATTTGAAGGTTCATTATTTTCATTTTTGATCTTGGTTTTATTGTGTATTTTAGACTCTTCTCGACTCAACTATAGTAAAACTAGATAGTCCTACTATGAAGTATATGAATTGAGGGATAGAACCTCCCCAAAATTTTTTTTTGTTTTTTTTTGGAATTCGGTAAGGTAAAAGGTAAACAAAAGAATTCCTATTCTCCATATTCTAAGAGCGAAACGAATTCCATTCCCTGTTGATTAATTCAACAGGGAATGGAATTCGGGAATTTGATTTTCGAAATGAAATGAATCTATTTTTGAGTCAGGATTATTTAGATTATTCTAACGTGTTATGTTTTATTACTTAGTTTATTCGTTTGTCGTACAAAAAAACTTTTTGAATTCCCGCTAGAAATAGATTTCCCCAAGGAAAACGCTTTTAACGCTGCCCAATACCCCTTCCTTTTCCAAAAATTTTTTCGAATACGCTTTTTTGATGCAGAAGTACGTTTTTTTGGAACTGCCATTTAAATAAAAATTAAGAGATTACTCATTGGTATAGCTGGATGTGAAAGACATCTATTGTTCAAAAAAATCTGCGCTTTTATAAATTCACTATGTATTTCTTTTTTCATTTTCTAGAAAATCTTTTTTCTAAATATAAAACAATAGATAAGAAGGGTGAACGGTATGGGAAAATCAGATAAAATATTACTAAAAATAGAACAAAGAAGAATATTTTAAATAACTTGCAAAACCCGGGAAAATATGTCTAATTTGACTTTAATTTTCAAATTCGAAGTAGATTGGTAATTAATATATTTCTTTCATATGATTTGACCAATTGTAATTTCGTGATTTGAATATTTGAAGTATTTAGCAGAAATTCATAAAGACTAAGTAAAAATAAATCAAAATGAAAAAATTCTATTGAAGTTAGTACATATCTTCATTTTTTTATTGACTCCTTTCAAAAGAGGTAAGGTCCGGTGAATCGGAAATAGTTAATATTAATTAAGAATTCAAAAAAGTTTTTTTATGGAACAGACATATCAATATGTGTGGATTTTACCTTTCGTTCCACTTCCAGTCCCTATGTTAATAGGAGTGGGACTTCTTCTTTTTCCGACAGCAACAAAAAACCTTCATCGTATGTGGGCTTTTCCAAGTATTTTATTGTTAAGTATAGTCATGATTTTTTCAACTAATCTATCTATTCAACAAATAAATAGCAGTTCTATCTATCAATATCTATGGTCTTGGACCCTCGATAATGATTTTTCTTTAGAATTCGGCTGCTTGATTGATCCACTTACTTCTATTATGTCGATGTTAATCACTACTGTTGGAATTATGGTTCTTATTTATAGTGATAATTATATGGCTCACGATCAAGGATACTTGAGATTTTTTGCTTATATGAGTTTTTTCAGTACTTCCATGTTGGGATTAGTTACTAGTTCAAATTTGATACAAATTTATATTTTTTGGGAATTGGTTGGGATGTGTTCCTATCTATTAATAGGGTTTTGGTTCACACGACCCCCTGCCGCAAATGCTTGTCAAAAAGCGTTTGTAACTAATCGTGTAGGGGATTTTGGTTTATTATTAGGAATTTTAGGTTTTTATTGGATAACGGGTAGTTTTGAATTTCAGGATTTATTCGAAATCCTCAATAACTTGATTTATAACAATAAAGTCAATTTTCCATTTGTTAATTTGTGTGCTGCTCTATTATTTGCCGGTGCAGTTGCTAAATCGGCACAATTTCCCCTTCATGTGTGGTTACCTGATGCTATGGAAGGACCTACTCCTATTTCGGCTCTTATACATGCTGCTACTATGGTAGCGGCAGGGATTTTTCTTGTAGCTCGTCTTCTGCCTCTTTTCATAGTTATACCTTATATAATGAATTTAATCTCGTTGATAGGCATAATCACACTATTATTAGGAGCTACTTTAGCTCTTGCTCAAAAAGACATTAAGAGGGGTTTAGCTTATTCGACAATGTCTCAATTGGGTTATATGATGTTTGCTCTAGGAATGGGGTCTTTTCGAAGTGCTTTATTTCATTTGATTACTCATGCTTATTCCAAAGCATTATTATTTTTAGGGTCTGGGTCCGTTATTCATTCAATGGAAACTCTTGTTGGTTATTCTCCGGATAAAAGTCAGAATCTCGTTCTTATGGGTGGTTTAACAAAACATGTACCGATTACCAAAACCTCCTTTTTATTAGGTACACTTTCTCTTTGTGGTATTCCACCGCTTGCTTGTTTTTGGTCAAAAGATGAAATTCTTAATGATAGTTGGTTGTATTCGCCGATTTTCGCTATAATAGCTTCGGCCACGGCAGGGTT